TGGTCGAATTGGGAGAAGCAGTAGGTATTATTGCGGGTCAATCTATTGGGGAACCCGGGACTCAACTAACATTAAGAACTTTTCATACCGGTGGAGTATTTACAGGTGGTACTGCAGAACATGTACGAGCTCCTGATAATGGAAAAATAAAATTCAATGAAGATTTGGTTCATCCCACACGTACACGTCATGGGTATCCTGCTTTTCTATGTTATATAGACCTATATGTAACTATTGAGGGTCAAGATCTTCTACATAATGTGAATATTCCACCAAAAAGTTTGATTTTAGTTAAAAATGATCAATATGTAGAATCAGAACAAGTGATTGCTGAGATTCGCGCCGAAGCATCCACCTTGAATTTTAAAGAGAGAGTTCGAAAACATATTTATTCTGACTCAGAGGGAGAAATGCACTGGAGTATCGCTGTGTACCATGCACCCGAATATACATATGGTAATGTTCATCTCTTACCAAAAACAAGTCATTTGTGGATAGTATCTGGAGTTCCGTACAGATCCAGTATAGTCCCTTTTTCGCTCCACAAGGATCAAGATCAAATAAATATTCATTCTCTTTCTGCCGAACGAAAATATATTTCTAACCCTTCAGTGACTAATGATCAAGTGAGACACAAATCGTTTAGGTCGGATCCTTCTGGTAAAAAGGAGGAGTGGGTTCTTGATTATTCAGGACCTGATCGAATCATATGTAATGTTCATTGTAATTTCATATATCCCCCCATTCTCGACGATAATTCTGATTTATTGGCAAAGAGGCGAAGAAATAGATTCATCATTCCATTACAATCTAATCAAGAAAAAGAACTAATACCCCGTTCGGGTATCTCGATTGAAATACCCATAAATGGTCTTTTCCGTATAAATAGTATTCTTGCTTATTTCGATGATCCCCGATACAGAAGAAAGAGTTCAGGAATTACTCAATATGGGACTATAGAGGTGGATTCAATCGTCAAAAAAGAGGATTTGATTGAGTATCGAAGAACAAAAGAATTTAGGTCAAAATACCAAACGAAAATAGATCGATTTTTTTTCATTCCCGAGGAAGTGCATATCTTACCCGGATCTTCTTCTATAATGGTACGGAACAATAGTATCATTGGAGTAGATACACGAATTACTTTCAATATAAGAAGCCGAGTAGGCGGATTGGTCCGAGTGGAGAAAAAAAAAAAAAAGATTGAACTCAAAATATTTTCTGGGGATATCTATTTTCCTGGAGAGACAGATAAGATATCCTGGCACAGCGGCATCTTGATACCACTAGGAACGGGAAAAAAAAATTCTAAGGAATCAAAAAATTGGATCTATGTCCAACGGATCACACCCACCAAAAAAAAGTATTTTGTTTTGGTTCGACCCGTAGTCACATATGAAACGGCGGACGGGCTAAATTTAGCAACGCTTTTCCCCCAGGATCCCTTGCAGGAAAGGGATCATGTGCAACTTCGAGTTGTCAATTATATCCTTTCTGGAAATGGTAAACCAATTCGCGGAATTTCTCATACAAATATTCAATTAGTTCGAACTTGTTTAGTATTGAATTGGGACCAAGACAAAAAGGGTTCTTCCATAGAGGAGGTTCATGCATCCTTTGTTGAGGTAAGGGTAAATGATCTGATTCGAGATTTCATAAGAATGGACTTAGTGAAGTCCCTCATTTTGTATACCAGAAAAAGGAATGATCCGGCAGGATTAATTCCCGCTAATGGATCAGATCGTACCAATCTCAATCCTTTTTATTCCAAGGTAAGGATTAAACAATCACTTACCTGGCATCAAGGAACTATTCGTACGTTGGTGAATAGAAATAAGGAATGCGAATCTTTGATAACTTTGTCATCATCTAATTGTTCTCGAATAGGTCCACTCAACGATTTGAAATATAACAACAATGTGACAAAAAAATCAAATAAAAGGGATCCACTACTTCCAATTAGGAATTCGTTGGGTCCTTTAGGAATTGTCCCTAAAATTACGAATTTTTTTTCATTTTACTATTTAATAACTCATAATCAGATCTTGGTAAATAAACATTCGCTGCTTGACAATTTAAAACAGACTTTCCAAATACTTAAATATTATTTAATGGATGAAAATGGGAGGATTTATAATCCCAATCCATCCAGTAACATGATTTTTCATCCATTCAATCGGAATTGGTATTTTTTCCATCACGATTATTGTGAAGAAACATCGACGATAATTAGCCTTGGACAGTTTTTTTGTGAAAATGTATGTATATCTAAGTATGGACCACATCTAAAATCGGGTCAGGTTCTAATTGTTCATGTTGACTCTTTAGTAATAAGATCTGCAAAGCCCTATTTGGCTACTCCAGGAGCAACCGTTCATGGCCATTATGGGGAAATCCTTTACGAAGGAGATACCTTAGTTACATTTATATATGAAAAATCGAGATCTGGTGATATAACGCAAGGTCTTCCAAAAGTAGAACAAGTGTTAGAAGTTCGTTCGATTGATTCAATATCAATGAACTTAGAAAAACGGGTTGAAGGTTGGAACGAACGTATAACAAGAATTCTTGGGATTCCTTGGGGATTCTTGATTAGCGCTGAGCTAACCATAGCGCAAAGTCGTATATCTTTGGTTAATAAAATTCAAAAAGTTTATCGATCCCAGGGAGTGCAGATACATAATAGGCATATAGAAATTATTGTACGTCAAATAACATCAAGAGTGTTGGTTTCAGAAGATGGAATGTCTAATGTTTTTTCACCAGGTGAATTCATTGGATTGTTGCGAGCGGAACGAACGGGGCGCGCTTTGGAAGAAACGATCTGTTACCGAGCCGTCTTATTGGGCATAACGCGAGCGTCTCTGAATACTCAAAGTTTCATATCTGAAGCGAGTTTTCAAGAAACTGCTCGAGTTTTAGCAAAAGCCGCTCTACGAGGTCGTATCGATTGGTTGAAAGGCCTGAAAGAAAATGTTGTTCTGGGGGGTGTGATACCCATTGGTACCGGATTCAAAGGATTAGTGCACCGTTTAAGCCAACACAGCAACATTTCTTTGGAAATCGAAAAGAAGAATCTATTCGAGGGGGGCATCAGAGATATTTTGTTCCACCACAAAAAATTATTGGATTCTTGCATCTCCAAAAATTTCCACGATACAACGATACATCAGAACAATCATTTACAGGATTTACTGATTCCTAAGAGCGATCATCCTTTTAATTTATAATTTAACTTTAACTAGCCGGTCCCTTCTTTTGTTAAAAAAAAATGAATAGAAAGGAATTAATGGCTTGGACCATGTATTACCGCTCAATCTCCGGTAGAAAGGTTCCATCGGAACAATTTTTTCAGGGTACCTCGTAAAAAAAAAGAGGAAGTGTGGGGAGAAATGACAAGAAGGTATTGGAACATAAATCTGGAAGAAATGATGGAAGCAGGAGTTCATTTTGGTCATGGTACTAGGAAGTGGAATCCTAGAATGGCACCTTACATCTCTGCAAAGCGTAAAGGTATTCATATTACAAATCTTACTAGAACTGCTCGTTTTTTATCAGAAGCTTGTGATTTAGTTTTTGATGCAGCAAGTAGGGGAAAACAATTCTTAATCGTTGGTACAAAAAATAAAGCAGCTGATTCAGTAGCATCGGCTGCAATAAGGGCTCGATGTCATTATGTTAATAAAAAATGGCTCGGTGGTATGTCAACAAATTGGTCCACTACAGAAACAAGACTTCATAAGTTCAGGGACTTGAGAGCAGAACAAAAGACGGGAAGACTCAACCGTCTTACGAAACGAGATGCAGCAATGTTGAAGAGACAATTATCTCACTTGCAAACATATCTGGGTGGCATCAACTATATGACGGGGTTGCCTGATATTGTAATCATCGTTGATCAGCAAGAAGAATATACGGCTCTTCGAGAATGTGTTACTTTGGGAATTCCAACAATTTGTTTAATCGATACAAATTGTGACCCAGATCTTGCAGATATTTCGATTCCAGCCAATGATGACGCTATAGCTTCAATTCGATTAATTCTTAACAAATTAGTATCTGCAATTTGTGAGGGTCGTTATAGCTATATAAGAAATCGTTGATTAATAATAAGATAAGTCAATTACTTCGTCAATTCCATCGATTTATGGAATCGGTTACTATACTATATCCATCCTGAATATAAAAGATAAAAATTCCCGGGGATATTATGTAATTACTTGGTATCCGAAATATACAGTTAAAGTAGGCGAATCGATAAAGAGATAATTGAATCAAAATAATTCCTTTTTAAGTTCTATTTCTGTCAGAGGGCAAGCAATATGAATGTTCTACCATGTTCCATCAACACATTAAAAAGGTTATACGATATATCCGGTGTAGAAGTAGGCCAACATTTCTATTGGCAAATAGGAGGTTTCCAAGTCCATGCCCAAGTACTTATTACTTCTTGGTTCGTAATTGCTATCTTATTAGGTTCTGCTACTATAGCTGTTCGGAATCCACAAACCATTCCAACCGACGGTCAGAATTTCTTCGAATATGTCCTTGAATTCATTCGAGACTTGAGCAAAACTCAAATTGGAGAAGAATATGGTCCATGGGTTCCTTTTATTGGAACTATGTTCTTATTTATTTTTGTTTCCAACTGGTCGGGTGCTCTTTTACCTTGGAAAATAATACAGTTACCTCATGGGGAGTTAGCCGCACCCACGAATGATATAAATACTACTGTTGCTTTAGCTTTACCTACGTCAGTAGCCTATTTCTATGCGGGTCTTACAAAAAAAGGATTGGGTTATTTCGGTAAATATATTCAACCAACTCCAATACTTTTACCAATTAACATCCTAGAAGATTTCACAAAACCCTTATCGCTTAGTTTTCGACTTTTTGGTAATATATTGGCTGATGAATTAGTAGTTGTTGTTCTTGTTTCTTTAGTACCTTCAGTAGTTCCTATACCTGTCATGTTCCTTGGATTATTTACAAGTGGTATTCAAGCTCTTATTTTCGCAACTTTAGCCGCGGCTTATATAGGGGAATCCATGGAGGGGCATCATTGACTATCTTTCAAAATATGCTTTTTTATTTATCCCAACGCAATGTATTGTATAGGCGGTTCAAATAAGCTATTTTGGAACAGAATAGATACAAGGATATATATGATTTAGAGTACTAGTAAAAAAGATTACGATATTTTGGAATTCAATTGTCAACAAAAAGGAATGAACGAGATCTAAAGGATCTTTTTCCTAAGATTTCCGTTGGGGCCACTTATGTCATACTCCCCAATATTCGATTTCTATTTGTTCAGTCAATCACAATATTGATTACGATTCATACCTAATCATAATTTGGATAAGATAAGATAAGAATTGTTATCCGGTTCCGATGTGCGATAAAAAAAATGTTCTATGAAACTATTCCCATCCCATTTCATTTGATTTCAGTCAATTCAATGATTGATCAAAATTTGAATTAATTGCATGCAATTAATTGGATTTCTAATATGGATATTGTATTGATATGGAAGGAGTCAGTCAGACTAATGAATTCGTCAGTTTGTATTCATGCTTGTATTAATGCGGGATCGGGATAATGATAAAGAAAAGGAAACCAATAATTTACAAACGAGATTCATAAAAAATGGGTTAGGGATGGGGTCAAACTGGGTATATGTTATTTCCAACTCTTCTGTATGTTTCAAAGAATGATTCTAGAATCGGGTTGAATATTAGATGTGAATTTTTTGTTTACGTTATGGAAGAAAGCCGTGTATATGTGATATTAGATATTTACTGGTTATATATGAACTATCCATATATCTTATTGACTTTTCTACCCCACCGTGAATTTAGATAGGAATTACAATAGAAGTTCTTCCGTTTCGTCTGGGCCGAATGAATAAACAGATGAAATCAAGCATAGCATATAGAAGAGAAAGAGTGCAGAATTGAAAGAATGAATGGTTCGGAACAAATAAATGAAACGGAAGAACTAGGTCCTTCTGCATTGATTATGGATTGATAAAGACTCCGTGGATAGGAAAACGCGAGATCGAAGCAGTTCTGCTTATACGATTCAATAATCTCATTACTTTAATTTGTAGTTCATAGTTATTTCGACTGGATTGGGTGGATCTTAGTAATGGAATAATAAGTCATAATTCATTGGTTGCTTGTATCATTAACCATTTCTTTATTTTTATGCGAGGAGCTTACCATGAATCCACTGATTTCTGCTGCTTCCGTTATTGCTGCTGGATTGGCTGTAGGGCTGGCTTCTATTGGACCTGGAGTTGGTCAAGGTACTGCTGCGGGCCAAGCTGTAGAAGGTATCGCAAGACAACCAGAGGCAGAGGGTAAAATACGAGGTACTTTATTGCTTAGTCTGGCTTTTATGGAAGCTTTAACAATTTATGGACTGGTCGTGGCATTAGCACTTTTATTTGCAAATCCCTTTGTTTAATCCTATAAATTTGTAAAGTTTTTTGTTTTGTCTTTCTTATTTTATTACCTTGGATTTGCCGCTTGATTTTTCGAATTATATCAAGATTTCACTCCTACAATAACGATTTCACTCCTACAATAAATAGCTTTAACTTAGAGATAATACCCCGTGGGAAGGACTAATTTGAGGATCAGGAATTAGCGGATCCACTCGCTTTCTTCCTTCCCGTTCTCAGTCCAATGGAACCCCCTTTTTTTAGGAAGCGTTGCAACAAATGAGGTATTTCGCAATTGATATGCGACCTGAGACCCAATTCTAACAAGTATTTCAATTTTCTTATTGAAATAAAAATTATTCAATTTTCAAATATTAAGAAAATTAATAAAAAAATCAATCAAATAAAAAAAAGGGCGAAGTAATACAAAAAGAACTCTGTTCGATTTAGTCAGTCAGTCCTATCTATAAGAGGAGATCCTATGAAAAATGTAACCGATTCTTTCGTTTCCTTGGGTCACTGGCCATCCGCCGGGAGTTTCGGATTTAATACCGATATTTTAGCAACAAATCCAATAAATCTAAGTGTAGTCCTTGGTGTATTGATTTTTTTTGGAAAGGGAGTGTGTGCGAGTTGTTTATTTCAAGAATAAGCTGGATCTAACCAGCTGCACTTTATTCTTTATAATTAGGAAAGAAAGGTGCACGATCTCGCGAATTACTTCTGAATAAATTCAGAAATCATATGTACGAACCATAGCATTTCGCGATTCATTGGTAAATAAACTTTGATTCTCTATCAACCAATAATATGGGACCCTAAACAAAACATGGTTAAAGCTAAATTGTTTGAAGTTCGGGCGCAACATTGGTGCTCTTTCTACCACTATATTAATTAGTATGGAGATGGTTTCAAAATGAATAGTTGCATTTTATCCGATATAGAACACTCATATCGATAAAATGATTTGAACCCTTTACTGGAGAAATGGGAATCCCGTCCTTTTTTATCCAATTTATCCAATGCGGAATCGACGACCTATGTATAAAGTA